CATTATCTATTAAGAATGAATTTTCTAACATTTGACTCCGTACCACGGACTGTTTTAGTCGCACACTTAAAAGAAAACCCATAAAATCCATGGGCTGATTTGATGATTGATTGATATAGATTCTTCTTGTTTGCAACCAGAGAGAAAAATTAGATTGCCAGAAATTGACAAAGTAATATTTCAATTTAGTCATCAGAAAAAATGTCCCCCTTGAGGCCAGAATCCATTTTCCTTGATACCTAACATAATGCAGAAAAGGATCCTTGAAGAACCACAGGATAACCCCAAAATGCTTAGTAAAAACTTTTACAAAATGTTCTAACTTTAGGTAGAAATAAACTCGTGCAAGAAAGGCTCTGTAAGATGTTGATCGTAAATGAGAGGATTGGTTGCGGAGAAAAACGAAGATGGATTCGCATTCACACACATGGGAATTATATAAGAACAATAAGAATCTTTGATTCGTTTTTTTTGAAAAATTGGAAACAGACCTCTTTAGAGTAATAACACTATTAAAATACTCATAAAGAAAGAATCGCAATAAATGCAAGCAGGAGGTATCTTTTACCCAGTAACGAATAGTTTGAACCAAGATTTCCAGATGGACAGGGTGAGGTATCAATATATCTAACACATAATTTAAACGTAAAAATTTGTCCTCTAAAAAAGGAAATATTGAATGAATTGATCGTAAATTTTGAGATTTTTTTAGTTCTTTTGCTTCTAGGGAAGATCGTAATCGCATAGAAAATGGAATTTCCGCAATAGCTGCAAATCCCTCTGAGATTTGTTGAGAATACAAATTTTTCTTGGGCACAAGAAATTCATTTTTGTTAGAATCATTAACAGAAAGAATCAAATAATTCTGTTGATACATTCGAATAACTAAACGTTTCACAACTAGTAAACTATATTTTGTGTCATAACCTTTTTTTTTATTTGACAACAAAATGGACCTGTTTAAACCTAAATCCTGATCATGTACAAGTGCATAAATATATTCCTGAAAGATAAGTGGATATAAAAAATCGTCTTGCCAAGATCTATCTAGTTCTAAATATCCTTGGAATTCCTCCATTTAAAATGAGACCGGAAACGAAAAGAAAAGTAGAGGGTTTCTTGGGTTAGAAAATGATACATAGTGCGATATAGTCAAAACAAGGTATTCTATTATAAAATAATAGATACCTCGTAAACCGGTAAACTCATCAACGGACTCTCTATCTTTTTTCCATCTAATTGGTTCCTTTCCTATCTAGTTATAGGATAAGAAGATGGTTAGAAATCCTTTATTTTTTCAACCCAATCGCTCTTTTGATTTTGGAAAAAAAGTATCCTTATCAATATACCGTTTCTTCTACACATTCATCTCCATTTTCTTTTCTAATGGAAAATGGCTAATAGTTAGGATTCACTAAAAAATCGCTAATCCACTCCTGGAAAAGCCGTCCCGCACCAGTCACTAATCTATTTTTAACGTTTAATTAGGGCGGGTAATCGTTCCAATTAAGAACATAAGCTCGTTGCTTTTTCTTTCCCTACAATTAGAGCCATAAGGCTCGATCCATGTATTCAATCGACCCAACTTTGAATTAATTTCGTTTCGTTCTAAGAATTCAACCAAAGTTTTTGTACCGATCTAATAAGAACGAAATTGTTTCATAATTCTCCATTGATACGACATGCTCTTTTTTCCATCCATTCCTTTCAGGATCAGTCGTGGTCTTACAAACTCTACCGATGGTGTGGACGAATCCCTTGCTTCATCCAAATGTGTAAAAGACCCTAGCCGCACTTAAAAGCCGAGTACTCTACCGTTGAGTTAGCAACCCAAAGAGAGTATAGTATATAGATACAATCGAGATCAAAATAAAGAAATTAGACAACCAAAACATTGAATTAGCAAAAAAAAAAAAGATCAACTGACAATACAAGAAATTTTCAAATAAAAAGCTAGACCACTTATTAGATATTTTGATCCACCACATTATATATATTTTCATATATATATTTTCTTTCTCTATCTTTCTATCTCTATATTTTCAATTTTCAGATCTTCTTTTTTGTTTAATTATCTATCCATTTCCTTATAAAAAATTTGGTTTTGTATCACAACAAATTCAACGAATCTTTGAATAACGTAAAAAACAAAACCTGTGTTTTGTATGTAGGACAAAAAAATAGAGAAAAAAATGGATCCATTGACACTTGAATTATATTTGTTCCCTACACTCTTGTCAATATGTATGTTAAAAAAAAAAAGAATAAATATATAGAACGCAAAATAGAAAAAAAAGAAATGATATCAATTTTCTTGAAAATTTAAGATAAGAAAATAATCAATTGAACAAAAAAATAGGATATCAAATAAGAAAAATAAATAAAGAACTTGTGTTGGATTGGCACTATCGAAATAAGTTACATGATTAGAAAGGAATGTAGATCGAAATACAAAAGAAGTAGCAAAAAGATCAATAATTATACGTCAAATAAGTCATTCTTTTTTGAATCGAATTCCAAAGAAAACCATCCAATTGAAAGGAATGTCGGAATTGTCTATTGCTAGAGCCAATTCCTACTGTTAGTGACTTGGCAAACTTTCTTCGTTTGTTCACTTTCTCTTTTTTCTATACATCTTATATAAAAATCTTATATAAAAAAAATATTTTGATCATTCATTAGAGGAGACACAGCCTCCTATGGTATGGGAACAATACAAAATAGGTCTGAATAGGGCAAAAGAAGGTGGGAATAAGAAAGGATTATATCAAACTATATACGAACCGCTCAAGTCCTTTTCTTGTTGTATTTAATTAAGTGAATTTCGTTTCATTAGGGCGAAGTTCTTTAAAAACCTCTGCCTTCTTTAAAATATCATAAACAGTTCCACTAGGTTGAGCGCCCCTTTCAAGAAAATATAGAATAGCGGGAACATTTAAATAAGTTTGATTCTTTATCGGATCATAAAAACCAACTTTCCGAAGATCTCTTCCTTCTCTTCGGGACCGAACATCAATTGCAACAATTCGATAGACGGCTCATTGGGATAGATTATATGAACAATACCCCCCTAGAAACGTATAAGAAGTTTTCTCCTCGTACGGCTCAAGAAAAATGATTTATTATTCTTTTTTTTTTTCAAGTTATGGATATATAAAATTCTAATGGCAAATAGATCCATAAAATCATCAAATTAATTAGACTAAGAATTAAGCCCCCTTTTGCTCTTATTCTTCTTTCCGGAAAAACCATTTGCACTCATAACTCAAGTTGAATAACTCTCAAATAACTCGAGAGAACACTTTCATTTATTGAGTGGTCTCTAACCCCCTTTGTTTTGTCTGGCTTATTTAACCTCTACTGGAATTCTTCATTCTAATCCAGTTGTTGATACAATTGAGAATGAAAAGGGCCTTTCCTTGTTTCGGAATCTCTTTGCTTTGAATCATTAGGTTTATACATTACTTCGTTGATCTTTAATCCTTTCAAAATGGCAGCAACATACCCTTTTTGTGATTGTTTATCAAAGAAAAGAATCATACAAACACTTGATTCTCTCACAATATACTTTGTTATCGAAAAGGGTTTCTCAATTCCAACAAATTTTCCTTTTGGATTGGAAACTTGGTGGGATTGGATCCTTTCGATTTATTTGTCAAAAATATATTTACGAAGTTGTTCTAATTTATTGATTCACACTAACCCTAGATTCTTGCTCTTAAGAAATGAATCCATACTTTCTACTCGAGCTCCATCATGTACTAGTTTAAATTAACTACACCACAATAAAAAGTGTGGGTCCTAGTCTAACCGAACAGGGGATGTCGAGCCAAGAGCACCTTTATATATAAAATGATGGATTAAAAATCCACACCAGATCATGTCCTTCAAGTCGCACGTTGCTTTCTACCACATCGTTTCAAACGAAGTTTTACCATAACATTCCTCAAATTTTGAACCGGTATGCAATTGATTCAATTATGGAATCATGAATAGTCATTGGTTTAGTCGGTACGTACATAGAAATTTATACTTTATTCTATATTAGATATATGTATTCTATTATTTCCATTAAATAATATACGCATTAAAGAATATACGGATAGAATTCTATTCTATTAAGAAAATTCTATCTATATTTTTATCGATTTTTTTGATTATAGTATAGGATTCTAAATAGAAATTCGAAATAGAAGGGTAGATATAAATATAAGATAAACTAAGTAAGTGAATAAATGTAAAAAAGATTCCTAATTCAACATAATTATTGGAATTTTTTTTACATTTACAATAAAAGCCAAAATAAAGCTTTTTCTCGAACTCAGCATTAATCATTTAAATAAAACCGATAGGTATATCGAAATGATAACTTGGAAAAACAAATCTGATTTTTTGCACAAAAATTGCAAACCCTTCTTACTGAGATCAAAGACTATAATAGATAAGATAGGAAGATTTCCTCATTTTATACGTTACGTATTTCTTTTGGGATTCAATAAATTTTCCATTACGGTGAATAGAATGTCTAAATCACTTTTCAACCATTACATAGATTTATTCATTCGTTATAAAATAAAGAACAAAATACGAACTACCTAAAAATTCAGTTTCAAAATACATATGTAAATAGGTAACTTAATTTTTTGATAATCCGAAATGAGATTCGGGTAGATATTCAAATTGACACCTTTGTTGTTGATTAACTCTTATCTACCCCCCCCAATTCTCCATAGGTATCGGGGGTCATAGCCCCCCCAAAAAAAGCACCTTTTTTTACAAAATCATAAACTGTCTAGGTACAAAACGAAACAAAATAGAGCTAAATTCAATATTTTTTCTTCCTTGTTATTTTACCTCACCACGGTTAACATAGGGGCTTTAATCCTATTGATTGAATTCAATAAGTACTAAAATAGACTCTTGTTTCGAATACATATACACAATACGGAGAATTTAAAAGTTAGCTGCTAAGGGATAGAGAATATAGAATTGCTTTCGCATTTTGGTTATGAATGCGTCTTTGAGAATTCTGTTAATGTTAACCTAACTATTATAATATTTTTTTTTTATTTTTTTTATTTATATAGAAATAGACACGCGGCATAAGTAACGAAATGCCTTCTATATGGAGAGGTATATGTTCGTCTAATCCCCTTTTAATTGTAATCGAAATTTATAGAAGCAATTTCTTATCCTATCTTGCCTGTATTAGATCACAATTCGATTCTGTTATATCTGTGTGTGCTTTGAACTCAATTCCGGTTTGTGAAAAAGATAGAATTCAGAAACGAATCTTTAAATTAAAAAAGCGAAAGAAGAAAAAAATTATCTATATAAGACTACACTTTTTTTTACAAACAGTCCCTTGGTCAAAAACAATTAGGATAGAATCCAGATGCTCTGGGACGGAAGGATTCGAACCTCCGAATAGCGGGACCAAAACCCGATGCCTTACCACTTGGCCACGCCCCACTTCGATTTCTACTCTACACTAATATTGTTATTGATTGTTCGTCAATTCCAGCCAAAATCTCTATAGAATCCAGTCGATTGTTATTAGGATTTTCACACGTGTAGGTATAGAATGAAACTGAATTTCTTGATCATTACATATAATTTAATTAAGATAATTTATGAAAGTATGATTTCTTCTATTCTCTTTTGATTTGAGAATGGAAGAGTTTTTGATTGAGTAAGTTCAAAAAAAAAGAAAGGATTTTGGATGTACTTTCTTAATTTTTCGCTTATCTTATATCAATAACTCAATCAAAATGCAATAATCTTCAATAAAAAAGATGCCTGCTATGCTTAATATCTTTAGTTTGATCTGTATTTGTCTTAATTCTGCCCTTTCTTCGAGTGGTTTTTTATTCGCCAAATTGCCCGAGGCCTATGCATTTTTGAGTCCAATCGTCGATTTTATGCCAGTCATACCTCTACTCTTTTTGCTACTAGCCTTTGTTTGGCAAGCTGCTGTAAGTTTTCGATGAGATTTCAAATATTGTCCTAGAAAAATGAACGATTTATTCGAGAAAAAATTCGAATATGGTTATATTAATAAATGAAAAGATCAGATACGTCTTATAGAATGAATTCATTTTTTTCTTTTTTCGATTTCCAGAAACTACTAAAATTCTCGGTGTCAAAATAGAATATATGGGGAAATCTATTCTCTTTTTTACACAAAAAGATCTTGGAGATTGTGTAATGCTTACTCTCAAACTCTTCGTTTACACAGTAGTGATATTCTTTGTTTCTCTCTTCATTTTCGGATTTCTATCTAATGACCCAGGACGTAATCCTGGACGTGAAGAATAAAAGAGGAGTTTCCTTACTTTTTTTAGTGTCTTATTTTTTAAAAACAAATAAAAAGAATTCAATCAATTCGAAAGATAAAAAAATAGTATCAACAGAAACGGAAAGAGAGGGATTCGAACCCTCGGTACGAATGACTCGTACAACGGATTAGCAATCCGACGCTTTCGTCCACTCAGCCATCTCTCCCTATTGAAAAAAAGTAATTACAAAAAAGAATTACTAATTACTATAGTTAGATTACACATAACGTGCCATTTAAAAATTCTTTTTTTCTATTTTTTCTAGGTTTTCAATATATAAGAATATAAGATATATAATTTATATAAGATATATAATTTCAATTCGAAATTCTTTCAGATTCTAGACTCTTTTATAGAATATAAATTCTAGAGAATAGTTTATACATTCTATACTATAGTAGAATATAGAATAATTAAACTTCAATATAAGTCAATTTTTTGAAGTTATTTACATCATTATATTATTTCATTTTTAATTACTTTTTTCATTTAATTGAATATTTCTTCTATTTCTAAATAGAAATTGATCTAATACTAATATATATAAGTACTAATATAGATAAGAATTTCATACATTATATATATTATAAATCTATATAAAGCTATATAAAGTCTGATATATATAGAAACTATAAACATATAGAAATTAGAATATAGAAATAAATATATTAAAAGTGAAAAAAAAAAAATAGATACAAGATATACTACAAGGTTTATCCGAAATTCCAACTCAACTAAGGATTCCATAAAAAAAACAATCAATATAAATAATAAATAAAACCAGAAATACTTCTCCCGAAAGGCCTTTTATTCCCACGGCCTGGCCTGGTCAATACCTCGCCGGGCCTTTTTTTAATTCAACGGATCATAGATAGAAAAATGTTTATTTCATTTTTTTATAACTATATTGAAGCGAGAACAAAAAAATGAATTTTTCTAGTCTTTCGATATAGAATCAAAATGCCCTTTTGATTATCCTTTCTCTCTTTTTTTTTAAGAAAACTATAGGTTCTTGCACAATTCGTCTATTATGACGTTAGCTATTTTGTTGAAACGTATCCGTCAAAACTCTCCACCCCAAAATAGAACTTCGTGCTTAGGTATTTAAATCTCGTTTCTGAATCTCCTCCTAAAAAAGTTCACTACTCTGATTTTTCATGAT